TTTTTTTTTGACAAATAAGCCAGCAACCGTTGACGTTTTCCCAGAATTTTCCGCAGACCTCTCTGAGATAAATAGTCTTTTTTGTGCAATTCCAAATGTGAAGTAAGTCTCCGTATCTTATTGGTGAAACTTACTACTTGAAATTCAACAGATCCTCTGTTTTCTTTGTTTTCTTCTTGTTCTTGAAAAATAATTGAAATAACTGAATTTTTTACCATAAAATAATTTAACACTCCCCTTTTTACAGATATTTATTTTATTGAGCAGTAATAATAATGTCATAAATTTTAATGTAGTATACACAATAATCAGAATTTCTTTATAGACTCCTGATTTTATCAATTAACATTAAATTAACATTAATAAATATGATTTTGGAGTTCATTTGTATAGTGATACAAAAAGACGATACCAAATATTTTAGTACGAAGATTCTGTTGATTAACTTCTAGCTTTAATTGATACGCCATTTCCTACGTCATTTCCTTATTATTGCAGTATCCTACTGTAAGACAGCGTATATGTTCATTTGGTTGGTTACATATAACATCGGTATATTTCGATTACGGACAGAAAAATCTGATTGATAGAACAACAGAATATATCGGAAACTCAAAATTTTGAATCATGGATACATATATATCCTTAACATACTCAAGCGACTCCCATTATTGGTATCAAACCAATAGCGATTCATACAAGCTAAATCTTCTAATCGATAATTAGGCCAAAAAAAGAACTTGAATTTAATTAATTCATTTTTTTTTATGTCAAAATCTTGACTTTCATCCAAAAATTGACTCCATTTTTTTATATTGTTCTCCTTGTAAACTAATGTATGTCTATCCACACCAGTGTTATTCTTTAAATTCAAATTGAAAGAAATGAGAATTCTTAATTCTCTACGACGTCTAGACGATAAAATTTTTTCAGGAAAAAGCAAATCATAATTCTTTTTGTCTGTATTCTTATCAACATTTTTTTGTTTTTGGTATCTTTGATTACTTTGGTGCTTACTTTTATGAACTAATGAAATACCTATGATTTGATACATAAAAAACTGTCCGTCATTTTTTAGAGATAGGCGGGCGGGTTCGATAATTAATATTCCTTTTTTCATTAATTGTGTAAGATTTAAATGCCTCATCATTATATCCAGATTAATTTCTTTCTTTTGAATATAGGATATAGTAATTTTTCTTACATTTATAAGGCTAAGTAGGAGACCATATATCTGGATATTATTCATCATTTTTTGCTTCAATTGATTCAAACGTCCAGTCCATCTTAATTGCAACGGAAAATCTCCTTTAAGGAATATTTTTAGTTTTTCGATCGATTCTAAAAAAGACTCTTCAATATTGTTTTGATTCTTTAATTCAAAATATTGTTTTGAATTTGATGGGCTAAAATTTACAAAAGCCCCCTCTTGCTTTCCGTTGATTTTTTTATTTTCACTAAAATTCGGATTTATATTCAAATTAAAAAGAAGTAATTTGCTTGGGATAAACCAAGGTTTCTCTTTATATTTATCATAAAGTATCACAAACTCTGGAAAGAAAAAAACTTTCGGATTCGATATGACGCAATTTAAGATTAAAAATTTTTCATTCAGTCCCATCCAATCAAAAAATACCTTTTTGTAATTTAAATTTGAATCAATCGGAAGATAAAAAAGACCATTATTATGAATTTTCTCCATTATTTGGTCCTTATTAGGCTCAACCTTAATATTTTTATTAATTTTACACAAAAATTTTCTATCTTTATTTTTTTCTATATATATAATATCTCTTTTTCCTAGATAATTCTTCCTAGGAATATTCTTGAGTATGTTAAAAAATTTTTCTTTATTTCTGGTGGGATTTTCTTGGTTCTTATTTGTTTCTAATGATGATCTATAAATATAGGAGTTATTCTTAGTTTCAGAATGAATAGATTTATATGATAAAAGATCATATCTATAGTTTTTTTTTAAATTCTCCTCTTTATTTGGTAATAAATAGACTTTCCAATTTTGTTTTTTTTTTGAATCAAGTAATTGGTCTTTTTCAGAGGAATACCGTTTGGTTAAATCTTTATTTTGAGACACATGACATTGATTGATTCTATTTCTCCATTTTTTTGGGGGGATTAATCTAGACGATGTAATCTGACATAAATCGTATTCATAATGACCTCTTAACCAGTTTTTCCATGGGTTCATTCTAGAACTAGAATTTGGAATTTTTTTATGTCTTAATTCGGAATGAAATAGTCCTTGTCTTCCAACAAAATCCTTTATTTCAGTCTTAAGAAAAAAAGACGGTCCATTATATTGAAGAATAGATCTTAACTTATTGAAGTTAATAATTTGGGTTTGTGATAAGTTTAAAAATACATATTTTTGTGACAAGTAAGATAAATCAAAAAAAATATCTGACTTCCGGTTACTATTTCTAAGATTATTAAAAGCCCTTTTTATAGTCATAGGCGAAATAAAGTCAATTTTATTTTGTTT